ATATATCAAAATCTATTACTCCTTGATCAAAAGAAATTCCTATTGATCCAACCAACAAAGTAAATAGTACTAATACAAGAAGAGGAAATAGCATAGTATTGTCCGATTCGTGAGGATACATGGAAGTGTATTTATTTCCAAAGTAAGTACTAAAGTATCGTATCCTATTTTTTACATTATTATCAATTTTCGATCTATCTTTTGAATAAAAAGAAACCTTTTTATTCATTGTTGATAAAAGTAAATTAGGATTGACTCCTCTTGGAGTTCCTTTTCCCCATAGAGATATGGAATAGAACGAACCATTTTTAGTGCTACTGTAATTTTGAAAATGAACACGTAAATACCCATCAAAGGTAAGTAAATATACCCGAAACATATAAAATGCGGTAAATCCTGCTGTGAAAGAAGCTATTACTGCGAAAATTGGTGAATACAACCAACTTTCATTAAGAATGTCATCTTTGGACCAAAAACAAGCAAGAGGTGGAATACCACAAAGAGAAAGTGTACCCAATAAAAAAGTAGTTCTTGTAATTGGAACATATCTTGTTAAACCACCCATAAGAACCATATTCTGACTTTTATCTGGCGAATATCCAACAATAGGTTCCATTGAGTGAATAATGGATCCGGATCCCAAAAACAATAAAGCTTTTGAATAGGCATGAGTGATCAAATGGAATAAAGCAGCTCGATAAGAACCTATACCTAGAGCTAACATAATATAACCCAATTGAGACATTGTAGAATAGGCTAAGCTTTTTTTAATGTCTCCTTGAGCAAGGGCCAAAGTAGCCCCTAATAATAGTGTTATTACACCTATTAAAGAAATGAAATTCATTATATAAGGTATGACTATGAAAAGAGGAAGAAGCCGAGCTACAAGAAAAATTCCTGCTGCTACCATAGTAGCAGCGTGTATAAGAGCCGAAATAGGAGTGGGTCCTTCCATAGCATCAGGTAACCATACGTGAAGGGGGAATTGTGCGGATTTAGCAACTGCACCGACGAATAATAAAGAAGCACACAAAGTAGCAAATAAAGAATTGACCCCATTATTCTGGATTAAGTTATTAGTTATTTCGAGCAAATCCCGAAATTCTAAACTACCTGTTATCCAATAAAAACCTAGGATTCCTAACAATAAACCAAAATCCCCGATACGATTAGTTACAAAAGCTTTTTGGCAAGCACTTGCTGCAATTGGTCGTGTGAACCAAAACCCTATTAATAAATAAGAACACATTCCCACTAGTTCCCAAAAAATATAAATTTGTATCAAATTGGAACTAGTAACTAATCCCAACATAGAAGTATTAAAAAAACTCATATAAGCAAAAAATCGCAAATATCCTTGATCGTGATACATATACTTGTCACTATAAATAAGAACCATGATTCCAACAGTAGTAATTAGTATTGACATAATAGAAGTAAGTGGATCGATCAAGTATCCAAACTCTAAAGAAAAATCATTATTGATGGTCCAAGACCATAGATATTGATAGATAAAACTTCCATTTATTTGTTGAATAGACAGATTGGCCGAAAACACCATAGCTATACTTAAGAGTAAAACACTAGGAAAAGCCCACATGCGACGAATATTTTTTGTTGCTGTCGGAATAAGTAGAAGTCCAAATCCTATTGACATAGTAACTGGAAGTGGAAGAAAAGGTATTATCCACGCATATTGATATGTATGTTCCATAAGAAAAGAAACTCTTTTTTCTTATAATTGCAAATTGTTCTCGATTCACCAATTCTTATCTTTTTTATCCTTTTATAAAGGAACAATAATAAAAGAAATCAATAAAAAAAAAGATAAAAAAAAAAAAAAAAGTCAAACATTGGGATTCTTAATTATTCAGATTTTTTCTCAGATATTTGAAATATTCTAAAATTGACAATTGGTTGGTCAAAAAATATGACCAAATAACTATGTAAAGGTAAAGGCGATTACCTAGTAGGTATTTTAACTAAGAAAAGATTAAAGGAATATGAGATTCTTTAATAATTTTCTTACTACTTATTTAGTAGATTTTGTATTTATTAGATTTTGATATTTTTTTTGGTGATTAATAAACATATTACATATACTATAATAGTATAATAAATATATTATATAGTATAGTAAATATAGTAAGGAAAAAGAGTTAGACCAAAAAAAGAGTACTTTTTTTTATTCAAATATGGATCATAGTATCCATATTCGAATAAAAAAAAATACCTAGGTTTTCTAGTTCATTTTGGGAGTGGAGTAATTACCTAACTTGTTGTGTAACTGATTGATTGGATTTCAATCCAATAAAGAAAACTTATGTTTATCGGAAATCTTATGATACTCCTTACTTCGTATATAACTGAAATAAAAAATTACTTAGGTTGCCTAAGTAATGGAATGTCTTGTTTAACAGATTAAGTACTAGTTCTAATTGGAATTTGAATTATGGACATAGCACTCTGGACTTAATCAATTTTCATTTTCCCTTATTTTCTTCTATTTTTTTCCCTCATGTTGTCATTTATATATGTGATGTGTGATGCGCGCGCATACATATATTGATATATATATCACATATACATGTATATATAAATACATTTGTATTATATATATTTGTATGTTTATTATATATATTTATATGTTAAAGTAAAAAAACAATGTATATTAAAAAGAGTATATTAAAAAAATTATCCACATACACGAAATAAGTATAGATAATAACTAAAAAGAACGATCTATTTTGAAGAATACATGTCTTTCACATACAACGATAAAAGGAGGAACCCCCTTTTTTTGAATGGCAGTTCCAAAAAAACGTACTTCTATGTCAAAAAAACGTATTCGTAGAAATATTTGGAAGAAAAAAGGATATTTAGCTGCAGTAAAAGCTTTTTCTTTAGCGAAATCGGTTTCCACCGGGCATTCAAAAAGTTTTTTTGTGCGACAAACAAATAATAAAGTCTTAGAATAATCTCAATTGATATAGCCTAAAGAACCTCAAATTTTGTAAGATGAATGTTAACTAATGTATTTTTCTGTATTGAATTTCTCAATATTAGTTAGAACTCACTGCTGTGATATATAGAATAATAGTTTTTTGTATATTGGGTTCTAAGTATTATTTTTTTCCCTATCACAATTGTACTTTTCACAATAGAAAAGTACAATTGTGATAGAGATTGAAACTCTTTTGTTATATGCCTATCCCAAAACTTAATTGGTTTTGTAAATGGTATCATAAATTAGAAATTATATGCGCAATAAAGAATATTAATACTTTAATTTCAATATACTAAGGTATCGAAATCATTAGAAAAATAACAAATTCTTTGTATTTAATGATGAAATTGTGATAGATAGGAAATCCTAGTTATTTGATTTTGTTCATTGAAAAAAAAAAACTCAATCTTTTTCATTTGAATCCATGAAATCGGATAAATGAAAAACAAATCATAAAAAAATAGAGAAAAAAAGACAATTCTTAGTTTTATACCTCAACTGAGAAAAAACTATTGAGTTCCAACTGTTTGGAGAGAACTTAGTTTCTAGTACGTGAAAGTTGATTGTTAAAAAACCCACGACGATACTACCTAAGTAGGTATTTTATTGAAGATTCAAATATTTAAACTACAAACCAGTCTTTATTCATCGATTCTAATTAATGTTTCCTAAACTATATTGAATCCTTGAATCTCGACGATTCAACATGAATTGACTATTATTATTTCAAGTAAGCCGCCATGGTGAAATTGGTAGACACGCTGCTCTTAGGAAGCAGTGCTAAAGCATCTCGGTTCGAGTCCGAGTGGCGGCATCTTGTAAAAGAGATACAATAGATCCTAAAATGTATTCAATTCCCGATTCCCAATTCTGTAATGGGACCCCTTTTATGATATTTGCGACTTTAGAACATATATTAACTCATATCTCTTTTTCGATCATTTCAATTGTGATTACGATTCATTTGATGACCTTATTAGTCCACAAAATTGTAGGATTACGTGATTGGTCAGAAAAAGGGATGATAGCTACTTTTTTCTCTATAACAGGATTATTAGTTTCTCGTTGGATTTCTTCGGGACATTTTCCATTAAGTAATTTATACGAGTCATTAATCTTCCTTTCATGTAGTTTCTTCATTATTCATATGATTCCCAAGATACGTAACCTTAAAAATGATTTAAGCACAATAATTGCACCAAGTACCATTTTTACTCAAGGCTTTGCCATGTCGGGTCTTTTAACTGAAATGCATCAATCTGCAATATTAGTACCTGCTCTACAATCTCAGTGGTTAATGATGCACGTAAGTATGATGTTATTGAGCTATGCAGCTCTTTTATGTGGATCATTATTATCAGTCGCTCTTCTAGTCATTACATTTCGAAAAAACATCGATATTTTTTGTAAAAGCAATAATTTCTTAATTAAGTCATTTTTCTTTGGCTTTGGTGAGATTGAATATTTGAATGAAAAAAGAAGTGTTTTTAAAAACACTTCTTTTCCTTCATTTCGAAATTATTACAAATATCAATTAACTGAGCGTTTGGATTATTGGAGTTATCGTGTCATTAGTCTAGGGTTTACCTTTTTAACCATAGGTATTCTTTGTGGAGCAGTATGGGCTAATGAGGCATGGGGATCCTATTGGAATTGGGACCCCAAGGAAACTTGGGCATTTATTACTTGGACCATATTCGCGATTTATTTACATACTAGAACAAATATAAATTGGAAAGGTACGAATTCGGCACTTGTAGCTTCTACAGGATTTCTTATAATTTGGATATGCTATTTTGGGATCAATCTATTAGGAATAGGTCTACATAGTTATGGTTCATTCACATAAACATCTAATTGAATAAACTACATGAAGAATACATAAGATAAAAACATCATCCCATATATAACGAAAGTTTGTTTTTATGAGTTTTTGAGAACCATTTAAATTTGAATGATTCCTCGATTCAAACGGTTCTCAAAAACTCGAGATGTATCTAATTACAATTCTTATTCATTTTATTTCTTTTTTCATTATACAGTACAGCAAACGATTTTCAAAATATTAAATTCAAAGAATTATAAGACTTTCCTTCCGTCTCATTAATGAAACACTATCTATGATAATAATTGGATAGGATAGCGTGTACCTTATCAACTGATAACGAGAGAACGAAATCGGGATAAATACCAATACCTATTATGGGTAGAAAGATACAGATTGAAAGAAATAGTTCTCGTGGTCCAGAATCCAAAAAATTCGAGTTTGGAATATTAAATAGCTTGTATCCATAAAACATCTGACGTAACATAGATAATAAATAAATAGGAGTTAATATCATTGCAATTGCCATTACAAAAGTAATTAGCATTTTTGGCATTAAAAGATATTTTGTACTAGTAATTAGTCCAAAGAATACTACAAATTCCGCAACAAAACCACTCATTCCTGGCAATGCAAGAGAAGCCATCGAGAAGCTACTGAACATGGTAAATATTTTTGGCATTGGGATAGATATCCCTCCCATTTCTTCGAGATAAACAAGACGTGTTCTATCACAACTCGTTCCCGCCAAGAAAAAAAGTGCAGCACCAATAAATCCATGAGAGAGCATTTGTAAAATAGCTCCATTGAGTCCCATGTCGGTTATAGAACCAATTCCTATAATTGTGAAACCCATGTGAGATACAGAGGAATAGGCTATTCTCTTTTTTAAATTACGTTGACCAAGAGAAGTTGAAGCTGCATAGATTATTTGCATTGTTCCTATTATCACCAACCAGGGAGAAAATATAGAATGAGCATGGGGTAATAATTCCATATTGATCCGAATCAATCCATATGCGCCCATTTTTAATAGGATTCCCGCTAAAAGCATACATGTACTGTAATGTGCGTCTCCGTGGGTATCAGGTAACCATGTATGTAGGGGTATAATCGGCAATTTTACAGCATAAGCAATAAGGAAGCCAAAATAGAATATTATTTCCAACGACACAGGATATGATTGATTAATTAATCTTTCAAAATCTAATGTTGGTTCATTGGAACCATATAAACCCATACCTAGAACTCCTATTAAGAAAAAAATGGAACCCCCTGCAGTGTACAAAATAAACTTTGTAGCCGAGTAGAGACGTTTCTTTCCCCCCCACATGGATAAAAGTAAGTAAACAGGAATTAATTCTAACTCCCACATGATGAAAAAAAGTAAAAGGTCTCGAGAAGAAAATAATCCTATTTGACCGCTGTACATTGCTAGCATCAGGAAATAGAACAACCGCGAATTTCGAGTAACTGGCCAAGCTGCTAAAGTTGCTAAAGTAGTGATAAATCCTGTCAGTAAAATGGGTCCTATGGAAAGTCCATCGATTCCTAGTCTCCAGTGGAAATCAAAAACATCTATCCATTTAGAATCTTCCTTCAATTGCATTAATGGATCATCCAATTGGAAATGATAACAGAATGCATAAGTCGTTAGAAGGAGTTCTAGCAAGCATATACACAAAGTATACCACCTAAACATCTTATTCCCTCTATGAGGGAAAAAGAAAATTGAAGAACCCGCGAATATCGGTAAAACAACAAGTATTGTTAACCAAGGAAAATAACTCGTGATAAAGACAAGATACGTTTTGATTTGACCAGAAAAGCCCGTCCTCAAAATAATATATTTTGTTGAGCACGGGCTTTTGTCGGTAAAGAGGAATCACAAATGATTCAAGTGGAGTTTTTTGTAACGTATCAATAAGATAGAGCCATGCTGCGAGTTGTTTCAGGCCCTAAATAAACACGGACACTCAAAAAATCTGTTGGGCAGGCGGATTCACATCTCTTACAACCTACACAGTCCTCGGTTCTTGGCGCGGAAGCTATTTGCTTGGCTTTACATCCGTCCCAAGGTATCATTTCCAATACATCTGTGGGGCAAGCTCGTACACATTGAGTACACCCTATACATGTATCATAAATTTTTACTGAATGTGACATTGGATCTATAAATTCCAGTTTTGAACATAAAAGATTTTCGATCTGGTCAAATCAAATTAGTAGTAAATGAATCATATATTATATATTGTAATATATATATTGTAGACACCAGACGAAGCAGTGGTTTATTAAAAACAATCAATATATTTCTTAAATCAATCTGTTTATGAGAAAAGGTCAAGAGACTTTGATTTTCGTTTCAACAATTATGATGATACGAGTTGCACATGCGAATTAAAATTAATTGGCCAACAAATTGGTCATCATTATTTCAATATAAATATAAAAATGCAATTCAATTTTATTGAATTGCATTCAAATTCAATAAAAAATAGTATTTAAATTCTATTAAATATTTTTATGTGTCTTTATTTAAATTATCTATGATGATTATCACTAATTATTTAACAAATTCGATTGATTAATACGAGTTGATTTTCTGTTACGATGGATCGACGAAACAATAGCAAGTCCAATAGCTGCTTCAGCAGCTGCAATGGCTATAACAAAGATTGAGAAAATGTCTCCTTTTAATTGGCGACTATCAAATATATCAGAAAATGTTACAAGATTGATATTAACCGAATTTAGTATAAGCTCAAGACACATAACCGCTCTAACCATGTTTCGACTTGTGATCAATCCATAGATACCGATAGAAAATAAATAAACACTCAAAAAAAGGACATGCTCAAACATCATTGACTAACTCCTTATCAATCTCGATTCATTTCAATATGAACAACAATTCAACCGATTCAATTGATTAGAATAGAACAATTACACAACAAAAGAAGATATTGACGGTAGATAGATTTAACTAAAAATTTCTATTTATTTATTTAGAATTTAGTGAGAATTCTAAGAATTGGGAATCATTATTAAGTTAAGTATTTTTATTGCTTATTGTCGAGCCATACTAATTGCACCTATCAAGGAAACTAAAAGAATTATAGAAATGAGTTCAAACGGAAGATAAAAATCTGTTGATAAATGAATCCCAATTTGTTGAACCTTATTTATTAGGTCCTGTTCCATAATCTGGTTTGATCTTGCAGTCCAAATAATTCCGGACCATGACGTATCTGGGATAGTAGTAATTAGTGAAAAAAGAATAGTTGTACAAACCATCGAAGTGACCCCATCTCCGATGGTCCAAAAATAGGAATTATTGGAATATTCTGAACCATTCATGAACATTACAGCAAATATGATCAAGACATTTATGGCTCCCACATAAATAAGGAGCTGTGCGGCAGCTACAAAATAGGAGTTCGATGAAATATAGAATAAGGATATACAAACAAGAACAAATCCCAACGAAAAGGCAGAATAAATTGGATTGGTAAATAATACTACCCCCAGACCCCCTAATACAAGAATTGACCCCAGAAATACAACAAGAATATCATGTATTGGTCCAGGTAAATCCATTATGTATAAAATACAAAATAAATAACTTTAACTATTTCATGACCTTACTTTAACTTTACTAAATAAATGGTCCAGGAAAGGAAAAGGGGTTACCCTATTTTTTTTTTTTTCTTGTATATAATATTGTATATGATACATTTATAATTGAATTGAATTTGAATATGGATTAATGTAGATATAGATAAAATTATCGGGCCAATCCTACTTTATTTATATTTATCCGAAAGAAAAAAAAAAAAGAAAAGAGTAGTTGGAATATGTAGTTGAAATTTGCTATTTCGAAATCATCACGAAAAATATATTCTCAGTTTAAATCAAACAGTGATTCTCAACAATCAATAGTTATTAGTTTTTATTTGTAGTTACTGACTACCCAAAATAAAAAGCTTGGATCCTTTATATCAAAACAAAATCTTAGTAATCAGTAATTGTTCTTGAATCAAAGGGTTTATCTTTGTCTATTTTTATTTGAGTCGAATTCATAACTGTTTGAATTGTGTAATCTCCAATTATTGAGATTGGTAATCGACCCAAAGCAATTTGATTATAATTCAATTCGTGACGATCATAAGTGGAAAGTTCATATTCTTCAGTCATTGATAAACAATTTGTTGGACAATACTCGACACAGTTACCACAAAATATACAAACCCCAAAATCTATACTATAATTAAGTAATTGTTTCTTTTTAATATCTCTTTCAAATCTCCAATCAACAACGGGTAGATCTATCGGGCATACACGAACACATACTTCACAAGCAATACATTTATCAAATTCAAAGTGGATTCGACCCCGGAAACGCTCTGATGTGATCGATTTTTCATAAGGATATTGAATAGTTACAGGTAAACGATTTGTGTGGGATAAGGTAATTATGAAACTTTGACCAATGTACCTTGCAGCTCGTATTGTTTGTTGACCATAATTCATGAACCCAATTACTATAGGGAACATATTGTAGATATACATGAAAAAATTGACGTTTCTTTCTCTTGTTTGATAGAGATTATGAATCTAAAATAGTGTTATCATATTCTGTTATTTATAATGAAACAAGTTGGGAAGAAGTTGTTAATAACAGATTACCTAGAGAAATAGGTAAAAGAAATTTCCATCCAAGATTTAATAACTGGTCCATTCTCATCCTAGGTAAAGTCCATCTTGTTGTGATAGAAATGAAGAGAAACAAATAAGCTTTAGTTAATGTAATAAGGATACCCATTGTCATTCCAAAAATGCCAGCGATTTTATTTATTCCGAAAAGCTCAGGAATGGATATATACGGAATGGATAAATTCCACCCACCTAAGTAAAGAACTGTTACAAATAATGAAGAAACTAATAAATTTAGGTAAGAAGCAAGATAAAATAAACCGTATTTGATACCCGAATACTCGGTTTGATAACCTGCTACTAATTCCTCCTCCGCTTCTGGTAAATCAAAGGGTAATCTCTCACATTCGGCTAGAGAAGAAATTAGAAAAACAATAAATCCTATAGGCTGACGCCACAGATTCCACCCCCAAAAACCATATTTTGACTGTGCTTCAACTATATCAACTGTACTTGAACTGTTAGATAATCATAGTCGATAATAACATCACTGTTCCCATCGCTATTTCAAAACCGTACGTGAGACCTCAGCTTCATACGGCTCCTCGATGGCCACAAAAAAAATGTAAGGACGGGTTCGGTATTATCGCCATCTTTGGGTAGATAGAATAAAGATACATCGGAAAGTCCCAAATTAGACCAATGGAATTCTGTCTGCTAGAATAAGAAAAAAAAAAAGTGCTTCCGAATTGATCTTATCCTTTACAATAAGAATTTATTTTTGTTCGGTAATAACTTAATATTTCAATAAAATACTCCTTATATCAATCAATACAAAATAAAAAGAATTAGTCATTAGTTCATGAATCGTGATAAGAATTCGATATGTATGAATATGGATAGAGAAAAGAATAAATAAAGATCCCCTTTTTTATTATTCATTCAATTACTGCATTCCATTTCTTTTTTCCTGTTCTTCTGTCTCAGAGGAGGATACTAAAAAAAAAAAGATAAAGGATTAATTCGTTCTTGATAGTCATTTCTTTAACCAGTGAATAGGAGCATACTCTAGATCGGAATCGTAGGGAAGTACTACTTGATCATTTCTACCAATTTCAAGTCCTTATTATGATTCGTTTTATGAAGAAATACCTCTTTTTTGATACCTTACATTATCTCCATTACTAATCCTTTGCGTACCTTGGTGTTCCTAACCGTCCACTGACTTTTGATTGATCCCCGGTATAGTAATACATACGAGACAGTAGTAGAAACTCCATACAGTTGATCGTTTGTTTGCGCCCGCTTCAAGATATGATGACTAATCAAAAAATCTTAATCTTGGGGTAAGCAGTTTACACCGCTTATGTTTACTTCAACTTTATTCTTGTACATAGGGAATGAGATTTTTTCTTCTTACTACAAATTTATAAGCTGTTTAGTTTCACTCATATAACTATCTGGTTTAACCCATCAACCCGAATGCTGAATAAAAAAAAAAAAAAATGAAAACATCTATTCAATACATTGAACCTCTTTTTTTTTCTTTTATTTCTAGAAGAGAGGTTCAAAGTTCATATTCCAACGAATCACACGTAGAGATATTGATAACACACATAGAGTTAATGGTATTTCATAACTAATAGATTGAGCAGCAGCTCGTAGACCACCTAAAAAGGAATATTTATTATTCGATCCATATCCTGACATAAGAAGCCCAATAGGAGCAATACTGGAAATGGCGATCCATAAAAAAACACCTATACTGAGATCGGCTAAAACAAGACGATACCCAAAAGGAATTACTAAATAACTTAGTAGAATTGATATAACCGCTATAGACGGTCCCACACTAAACAAACGAATATCTCCTCGAGATGGGAGGAGGTCCTCTTTAAAAAGTAGTTTAGTCCCATCCGCTATAGCTTGAAGAATTCCCAACGGGCCAGCATATTCAGGCCCAATACGTTGTTGTATCGCTGCAGATATTTCTCTTTCTAACCACACAATTACTAGTACCCCTATTGTGATTCCCAATATAAGGGTCAAAATGGGTACAATCCATATTAGTCCATACACTTCTTTTAAAAATTCCGATGTAGAAAAAGAATTGATAGTTTGTACTTCTGTCGTATCAATTATCATTTCACCGATCAACTTCTCCCATAATGATATCTATACTACCCAATATCGTCATGATATCAGCCAATTTCATTCTTTTAACTAGCTGAGGAAGAATTTGCAAATTGATAAAACCGGGCGGACGAATTTTCCATCTCCAGGGGAAAACGCTATTATCTCCTATCAAATAAATTCCCAATTCTCCTTTTGGGGCTTCCACTCTCACATAAAGTTCTTGTTTCGACAATTCAAAATTGGGTGAAGGTTTTTTACTAATAAATCTATATTCAAAATCATTCCATTCGGAATTCTTTGCTCTATCAAAGCGTCGTACTTCTAAATTCTCATAAGGTCCTCCAGGAATTCCTTCTAGAGCCTGTTGAATAATTTTTATGGATTCCTTCATTTCACCGATTCGTACTAAATAACGAGCTAATGAATCTCCCTCTTTTTGCCATTGGACTTCCCAATCGAATTCATTGTAACACTCATAATGATCAACTTTACGAAGATCCCATTGGATTCCAGAAGCTCGTAACATCGGTCCTGATAAACCCCAATTTACAGCTTCTTCTCCAACAATAATGCCCACTCCTTCAACTCGTTCCAAAAAAATGGGATTCCACGTAATAAGTTTTTGATATTCAACAACTCCTGTTAAAGAATAATCGCAGAAATCCAAACATTTATCTATCCATCCATAAGGTAGATCAGCAGCTACTCCTCCGATACGGAAATAATTATGCATCATTCGCATACCTGTGGCGGCTTCGAATAGATCATATATCAATTCTCTTTCTCTGAAAATATAGAAAAAGGGAGTCTGTGCACCGATATCCGCCATAAAAGGTCCAAGCCATAACAAATGAGAAGCTATACGGCTCAATTCCAGCATAATTACTCTGATATAGCTAGCTCTTTGAGGTACTTGAACATTTTCCAATTGTTCTGGTGCATTTACGGTTATTGCCTCTGTGAACATAGTAGCTAAATAATCCCATCGTGTTACATAAGGTAGATATTGTATAATTGTTCGATTTTCCGCTATTTTTTCCATTCCTCTGTGTAAATAGCCCAATATGGGCTCACAGTCAATAACATCTTCACCATCGAGAGTAACGATTAGTCGAAGAACACCATGCATTGATGGGTGGTGAGGCCCCATATTGACTATCATGAGATCTTTTCTTGTAACCGGTACTGTCATATCTTTTCTTCCTTAATTCATTATTCCATGAATTCCTCAAAACGAGGCTCATCAAAACGAAAAATCGAATACTACTAAAAAAAATTCAAACGATTAAATTAACGAGTTTTTGGCTCCCGAATATCCAACTGACCAATTAATTTCTTATAACGTACTCTATTTTTCTTTGACAAATAAGCCAGCAACCGTTGACGTTTTCCTAGAATTTTTCGTAGACCCCTTTGCGATAAAAAATCTTTTTTGTGCAATTCCAAATGTGAAGTAAGTCTCCGTATCTTATTGGTGAAACTGAATACTTGAAATTCAACAGAACCTTTGTTTTCTTCTTTTTCTTCTTGTGGAATAATGGAAATGAATGAATTTTTGACCATAAAAAATTTTTCTATCCTTTTTCTTTCTTTTTCATGGATTTTTCCGATCAGGAAAAATAAAAAAAAGAATTATGCCAGTTATTTTAATCTAGTACACACAAAAATTTGGATTTATTCATATACTACTTCTTTATTTTATCCAAATCAAATTTTCAATTTGATTTGGATAGAAAGGTATAATATGTTTCCGCATTAACGAAAGAAAAAAAATTTCTTTCTATCTAAAAGGATTCCGCTAATTTATTTATTCCTATATCCAATTGAATGGATACACCATTCAATCTGTATCATTTACCAAAATATAACATAGCATACGCGTACATCTTTCGGCTTTCATATACCGAAAATGTCACGGAATATAGATATATATGATATAGGAAATATACTATTAAATTAAATAATTCTAAATCGTGGATACATATGTATCCTTGACATACTGAAACGACTGCCATTATTGGTATCAAACCAATAGCGATTCATACAAGTTAAATCTTCTAATCGGTAATTGGGCCAAAGAACAAATTTGTATTTAATGAATTTATTTGTATCTGTATTAAGATGCTTGTCCTCATCCAAAAATTTTCCAGAGTTTCCTATGTTGTTTTCATTGCAAAATAATGGATTTCCATTTCTATCCGTAACATTCCAATTATGGGAATTGAAACAAATTAACATTCTCAATTCTCTACGACGTCTAGGAGATATAATATTTTCAGGAACAAGGAAATCATAATAATTTCTGTCCCCATTCACAAGCATATTCCCATATCGTACAATGGGTTTATCCAAATTCCTCTTATCAATATATCTTTTTTTTATGCATTTTCTATTACTTTGGTGTTTATTGTTCTCGACCAATGAAATACTTATAGTTTGATATATAATCAATTTTCCATCCTTTTTTATAGATAGACGAATTGGTTCGATAATTAATATTCCTTTTTTTATCAATTCTGTAAGAGCTAGATCTTTCTGAATTAGCATTACATCCAGATGCATCTCTCCTCTTTGAATCGAGGATATAGCAATTTCCTTTGGATTTATCAGTCTAAGTAAGAGACAATATACCTTGATATTATTGATCATTCTTTGGTTCAAGGAGTCATCCCATCTTAATTGAAAAAGGAAATATTTTTTCAGGAAGAAATCCAGTTCTGCTTCCTTGTTTTTCTTGGATTGTTTTTTCTTTTTACCTTTTTTAATGGTAATGTCTGATCCCGCGTAATTCTCTTCAATATCTTTTTTTTTGTTTTCTTTTCGTATATCTGATACAAGATTTACTTGGTCCTGTTGTTCATTTTTTTGTTGGTTGGAATTTTCTAATTTAAGATATTTTTTTTGATCAGATATCATCTGAAGATTTTTTTTTCTATTTATATTGATGTTTTTATTTTGACTTGTATTTTTATAAAAATACAAGTCAAAATAAAGTAATTTGATTGGTATAATCCATGGTTTAATCTTATATGCATCAAAAAGTAAGACAAATTCTGGGAAGAACCAAGATTCTAGATTTGATATGGTACGATAAACTCTTTCTTGATTCATTCCCATCCAATTAAAAAAAATACTTTTTTGATTGGATGGGTTGATTTCTTGATGAATCGTAAGAGAAAAAATATCTTTTTTTTTCAATTTGTTGTTGATTTTTTTTTCAGTCTTAGTATTTTTATCAATTTTGGTACCGATATGTGTATTGGTCCAGGTCTCAATATCGATATTTTTTCTAAGACAAAAATGGAGAATTCTACAATCAAAATATTTTCTATCTAGATTTTTATGCGTATCAATAATATATCCTTCTTCTAGATAATCACTAATAGCTGTACTTACCAATACAAAAAATGATTCGTATTTCGGTTTATTGAAATTATATGGAATTTTGAGAACCCTGTTTACTTGTAATCTTGACCCATAAATATATAAATCCTTCTTATCCCCATAGTTCATATATTTATGTGATAAAAGATCATATCTGTAGTGTTTTTTCCATTTTTCTTTTTGATTTGTCAATGAATCCGCTGCATAGTAATTTTGTTTCACGTAATGAATTAATTGGTCTTTTTCTTTTTTATATGAATCCGATTTAATTGAGTCTTTATTTTGAATCCTATAACGTTGATTGATTCTATTTCGCCATTTTTGCGGTACTAACCGCGACCATTTGGTTTGAGATAAATTGTATTGATAATGCCCCTTTAACCAGTTTTTCCATTCAATCATTCCAGACTTATGAATTTTCTTATGTCTTGAATTGGAATCAAATATTCCTCGTGTCATACAATAATCCTTGATTTTATCCTTAATAAAAGGATAAGTCCCCTGATATTGAAGTAGAGATTTCAAGCGATACTTGTTAAGTAATTGGGTTTGTGATAATTTGTAAAATACATATGCTTGGGACAAGGAGGATAAGTCATAATACATTTTTGTACTATTACTAATATTAGTATTCGAAAACAACTTTTTTATAGTGGAAAAAGAGTTCATTGTATTTTGATCTCTTTCATCAATTCCTTCCTGATTTGTTTGATCGTTGTAAACGGATTTATTGATTATTTTTTTTGTTGATTCAAAGAAAAATTGGAAATTGATCCTGTGAATGGTAATCATACATAGCAAGATATCTATGTATATTTTTTCAATCAGAGATTTCATAAAATAATGTGATTTACGTATTAATCGTATATTTATTCTTTGGAATATCTGCCAAATATGTTTCTTTGATTTCGATCTTTTATCATCACAAGTTAGAATTATTTTTTTCTTGTCTTTTGTGATTCGTTCTATTTGATTCCTGATTGTGATTGTTCTATCAGAAAGATCTTTCATCTTTTTTTCTATGAGTGAATAATTTGTCCAATTCATGGATTGGATTTGAATGGTTGATTTGTGAATAATCTTATTATTTATTTCAGAATCTTTTCCATTTTCAGCCGTTTCATATACTTTCGCCTTGCTCAATTCAAATAAGAATATTGGGTTTACTTTTTGAATTTCCTTCATTATTCGTTTTAGAACTAGAAGTATTTTAATGATCCATCTTGTTTTTTCTTTTGAAACTTTTAGAAGTAGAAAGAAATTCTTTTTCACTTTTCTAACTTTTTTTTGGAGTTCTTTATAAATGGGTTCAAAAAAGGAAGGTCGTTTTCGGGGACTCCCAAAAGGGAGTTCCGCTTCCATTCCCCAAACTGTTAAAAAACAAAAATTGTCTTTTTTTCCTTTTTTTTTTATTTGATCTCTAGGATGAGATCGTATTTTAGATCTTCGCCAAGGTTTCAAACAGAAAGGAAATAGAATCTTTATCTGAATACCGTCTGTTAACCAATCTTTGGGAAATTCTGTTTCTGATAATTGAACACCATTATAGGTGCATTTAACATGCATTTCTCTATTCCATTCCTTCAAATCCTCATACCATTCGGGGAATTGGAATAATAACATACGGCCAATATTTTTAGCAATTATCAATGAAGGCAATACAATGTATTTTCTAAGAAAAGATTGGGTTACTAACATAAAACCTCTTATTGCTTGAGCAAATATAATGCTATCCCAAGTTTCTGATATTGCTATACATTCATTTTCCTCTTTTTTATCTTCGTTTTTTTTCTCTTTTTCCCTTGTCTCTTCCTCCTCAAAATCAAAATGCGAAATTTTCAATTCTGGTTCTCTCCCCACCGAATTCCTAAAAATGAGATTCATCATTTCAGAGATATAAAAAGAAGAAAAAAAAAATGTTTTGTCTATTCGATCCAAAAAAAGCGGGGAATGCACATTTGCTTGAAACATTTCCAAAATAACTGTTTTACGTCTTTGAGCACGCATGGATCCTTTGATTATATCCCGACGAAAATCCGATTGTTGCGAGTAACGTATCAAAGCCACCTCTTCCGCTTGATCACTATTATTAGTATTATTTGTAGTTATAATAGTATTGGTATTCTGATCGTTATCAGTATAAATTACTACGCGTTTGGCTTTTCTTGAACGAATTTCATGATCTTCCGTAGATTCTTCCTCATTTTCTTCCTCCTGTTCTTCCAAATCATCAGTTAATTTGTATGACCATTGAGGAACCCTTTTACAGATTTCTTCTATTCCAATAGATTTATTTCTAATTATTGTTTGATCATTTGGATCAGTTGTAATTACATCGAATACCCATTTTAAAGCTTTTGCTTGACTTTCTAAATCAATTCTTGTTTGCTCTCTCAATAAAGAATATTTTTGAAAATGCAAAATGGGTGCAGGCTCAAAAGGAAATTCTTTGATTGAGGTTACGGAATTACCAATATAATTCAGTAATGATT